ATAGGCTTCGGGCAATTTGCCGAAGAAAAAACTACTCGAATAAAGAGGCGAAGTAATACAAATACAGATCAAACTAACGATATTAAGCATAACAGACATTTTGTTCTTGGAGATAATTGCATTTTGGTTGCATTTTTGATATAAGGAAAAAGAAGTAAAGTAAATAAGGTAGACAAAAAATCCTTCTTTTTCTTTGAATCCACCCAACCAAAAATCCTCCAATTCTCAAAGGAGAATAGAAGAAACCATACTTTCATACAATATCTTAATTGAATTCTATGTAATGATCAATAAATTAAGTTGAATTCTGTATCTATATGTATCAAAATTAGAGTACCGGTCTATTCTATTATTCTATAGAAGATCTATATCTTATAGATATGGAATTTATCGAGATATTTATTTAGGCTGGAGTTGACAAACAACCAATAACAATATTATTGTTTCTTAGTGTAGATTAGAAATTGAAATGGGGCGTGGCCAAGTGGTAAGGCAGCGGGTTTTGGTCTCGCTATTCGGAGGTTCGAATCCTTCCGTCCCAGCACACGGATCCATTTCTCCATTATTCCCATATAAACCCTATACATAATAATATAAAAAGGAAGTGGGGGATAGCAGTTAATCTATATTACTTTAAACATCTGTGTCTGTTCGAATTTCATTAACAAATTATCAAGTCCCGTTATATAGATATACTATAGTTATATCTATCTATAAAAATAGATAGATATAAAACATCTATAACAAACAGTGACAACAGTTGAGTCTATCTGATAGATAGGAGAACCCTTACCTATTTTTTTGATTTTTATTTTCGTAATCTGATTAAAAGAATCAAAATTAAAATATTAACTTACATTATTTTAATTTTTTTATACATCTCATGAAAAAAAAAAAAGGACTTCTTTGTTCTTATTTCTTTCTTCGTTTCTTTGCTTTGATCTATTTCAAATTTTTATTTGAAATTAGTGATGAGTCAATTCAAAAAGAAAGACTGATCTTCCTATAAAGATCAAAGGCGATGCTTATTGTCCAATTTTCTTCAAACCCAACCCAATATTTCTAAATTAAATTAACTATTTTAATTTAATTTAGAAATATTTTTTTATTAAAAAAATATTTTTAATGATTCCCTGTACGTGGAATCTTTGAAAAAGTAGGAAATCGTTTAATTTATCTTATTAAGTCACTTGGAGATGCAGATTCAAAAACTTATTCGTTTATATTATATATATTTATTATAATATATATTTATTATATTATTTATATTATATATATATTTACATATAACATTACATATATATATAACATATATATACATATATGTATTATAGAATAAATTTCTTTTTTCTATATATTCGATTAGTTTGTTAAATATGTTAAAAATGTTGTCTTGCTAAGATTTTTTCCGAAAAATCTTAATATTGTTTCATGTATCATATATTCATATATAGAAGAAAAAGTGTAGATTGCGATGTCTATGGACAGCTGAACCAATGACTATTCATGATTCCATAATTGAATCAATTCCGTACCCGTTCCAAATTTAATTAGAGGAATGTTATGGTAAAACTTCGTTTGAAACGATGTGGTAGAAAGCAACGTGCGACTTGAAGGACACGACCCGTTGTGGATTTTTACATCCACCATTTTAGATTTGTCTAGAAATGAGGTGCTCTTGGCTCGACATTCTTTGTTCTGTTATACTTGAACCCTTCGTTTTTGTCGGGTTGTAAATAGTCCATGATGGAGCTCGAACCGAAAGTATTAATTCATTTCTCAGGGGCAAGGATCTAGGGTTAATGCCAATCAACTGGAACAACTTCGTAAATATATGGAAAATCGAAAGGATCCAATTTTAGTTTAGCAAGTTTCCAATTCAAAAGCAAAACTTGTTGAAATTGATCCAAATTTTTGATTCAACGTACGTGTATCATACTAAAATCAAGCGTCCATAGGATTCTTTGATCGAAAGAAATAAAAAAAGGGTATGTTGCTGCCATTTTGAAAAGATTAAGAAACACCGAAGTAATGTCTAAACCCAATGATTAAAAATAGAAATTAAAGGGTTTAAAAACAAGGAAACACCCTTTTATTAGTATTAGTTGTTAATTCTCTCGATAGTCTCAATAACTGGATCCAACTAAAGAATCCAAATAGAATTTGAAATAGTTTAACCGGGATAAACGAAAGGGAGTAAAGACTACTCAATAAATGAAATTCACTAAAGATTAGATTATCCTTTGAACTATTTGAGAGTTATCCGACTTGAGTTATGAGTATAAGCGGTTTCTTTTTTCAGGAAGAAAAAAGATTGGAATCGTAGTCTAATTGATTTATAGGACCGGTTGTTATTTAATTTATTGGAATTTGATACATAGACAAAACTTCGAATTAAATCATTTTTCTCGAGCCGTACGAGGATAAAACTTCCTATACGGTTCCAGGGGGGGTATTGTTCATCTATATCTATCCCAATGAGCCGTCTATCGAATCGTTG